GTGAGTTTTACGGGCCTACTGGACCAGAAGCTTCTCAAGCTCAAGCTTTTACTTTTCTAGTTAGAGATCAACGTCTTGGGGCTAACGTAGGATCCGCTCAAGGACCTACTGGGTTAGGTAAATATTTAATGCGTTCGCCTACCGGAGAAGTTATTTTTGGAGGAGAAACTATGCGTTTTTGGGATCTGCGTGCTCCTTGGTTAGAACCTCTAAGAGGTCCAAACGGTTTGGACTTGAGTAGGTTGAAAAAAGACATACAACCTTGGCAAGAACGCCGTTCCGCGGAATATATGACCCATGCTCCTTTAGGTTCATTAAATTCTGTAGGTGGCGTAGCTACCGAGATCAATGCAGTCAATTATGTCTCTCCTAGAAGTTGGTTAGCTACCTCTCATTTTGTTCTAGGTTTTTTCCTATTCGTAGGTCATTTATGGCACGCGGGGAGGGCTCGTGCAGCTGCAGCAGGATTTGAAAAAGGAATTGATCGTGATTTTGAACCCGTTCTCTCCATGACTCCTCTTAATTAATTCAGACACGCGATCCGATACTTAATACTTAAAGTGGGAATCGATTTGATTCTCTAATAATATGGATTGGTTAGATTAAGTCCTAGCTTAAATAAAAAGTATTCTTTTTTCCTTTCTTTTCAACTCATTTAGATCTAATCTCTTTTTTTTCTGGCTCGGCTATCCTACCTAGCCGAGCCATTTCCATTAAACACATAAATTTATTCATCGAAAAAAGGAGAGAGAGGGATTCGAACCCTCGATAGTTCGTTGCGAACTATACCGGTTTTCAAGACCGGAGCTATCAACCACTCGGCCATCTCTCCGAAAGATAATTTCTATTTTACTTTTTTTTTTCGCCGAATAGAAAAGGCAATAGGAGTTGATACCATCACTGTACTATAGAAAGAAAGTAGGTGTGAGTCGATAAGTCTATTTATATATCTGTAATATATAGATGGATGCCAGATCTAGTATGACTATTTGTGAAGTATAAAACTATTCTCGACGCCATGTTTTAAAATAAAAAAAATGGGAAAGGAATAGTAAGAAGTCATATAGAATCAATGAATTCATGGCACAATCCCCCCATGATGCATTTTTTTTTTTTACAATTTTTTTGGTTAATAGAGGGATCAAATGGTATAGTTCTTTTGTTGGTAGCTTGGAGGATTAGAAACATGACTATTGCTTTCCAACTGGCTGTTTTTGCATTAATTGCTACTTCATCAATCTTACTGATTAGTGTACCCGTTGTTTTTTCTTCTCCTGATGGTTGGTCGAGTAACAAAAATGTTGTATTTTCCGGTACATCATTATGGATTGGATTAGTCTTCCTGGTAGGTATCCTTAATTCTCTCATCTCTTGAACCTATTTGTTCGAGATACAAAAATGAAATGAAAATGACCCCTCCCCTGAACTCTTTTGGATTTCGAAAGATATTCAAATTGAATAGAAGTCTAAATTCCCAAAATGCAAAATACAACTAAAGAAAACAAAAAATTCGAGGGAGGGGTCAAACTTTTTTGCAATTTGTAAATGTAATTAACTGAGAAATGAAGTCTAATGTGATAAAAAAATTAATAATTATTTGAATTATTAGATTCGAATTCGAAATGATAATTCTAAATGAATCTATTAATTAGAATCTAGTAGTAATTAGAGATAGAAATAGAAAATAGATAGAAAGAGAAAATCTTATATTATAAATCAAATGTTTTATATAATTTTCGAAATAATATTCGAAATTATATAGACTAGCGAAATTATATAGACTAGAATAAATTCTAGAACTTAGCATAGAATAAAAGAATAAATTCTATATTTATATATTTATATAGAATAAAAATATATAGAATAAAAAGTAATATTTATATAGAATAAAAAGTAATATAGAATAAAAAGTATATTAACTAAAAAGTATATATTTTCTAAAACTACATCGAAATTACATATTCTATATATAGAATTCTATAGAATTTAATTCCATAGAATTCTTTTTTTCTATAGAAAAAAATATATAGAATTCTATAAATAGAGTATATAAATAGAAAATAGAGAATTCTAATAAGTATAATAAGTATATAATTATATATATAATAGAGAATATTTCTCTAAATTCTAGAATAATTTCTATTTCTATATTTATTTTGAATTTCTTTTATATTTTAAATTTTTATATTTTAAATAATAATTATTTATAAATAATTATTTTATATAATAATTATTTATCTATTTATTTTATAGAAATATTTCTTTTTTATATTTTTCTATTGATATATTGATATAATAATAATAAATAGTAAATATTAATAGAGAATATTAATATATATTAATATATACAATTTATATATATAATAAAATTTATATATATTATATAATAAAAAAGAAATTCACTAATAAAATAAATAAACGAAATAATAAATAGAATAATATTTAGTATTTTTATTAGAATAGATTTAATATATATAGTAATATTAAGTATAATTAGTAA